AAAACTTATACATATATATATATAATATATAATTTGAATTTATAAAAGTATATAAAGCAAAATGGAGTAATAGAATAACTCATTGGTTTCATTGTCCAAAGTTGAAGGTTTAAATCCTTTTTTTGTTATAAAAATATAATATGTTAAATATAAACAATAAACGTCAAAATAGCTCAATCTTGGCTAGAGTGTTGGTTTGAAGGACCAAAGGCAATCAGTTCGAATCTGATTTTTGACATATAATTGAAAGATTTAAATGTAAATATGGCGAAACGGGTAAACGCACTAAATTTAGGATTTAGTAGTTAAGAGTTCGAGTCTCTTTATTTATATGTAATCTATACATGGGTAGATAATTAATTTAATGATAAAATATTTAATTTACACTTAAAAAACAATGGTTAAATTCCATTATTATCTATTAATGAAAGGGAATATAATTTAATGTTAAAAGTTTATTTTTGCAAAATAAGAATAGTGGTTAAACTCCACTTATTTCCACATATTATATTGTATAAGACTATTAGCTTAAAGGTAAAGTATGCATATGATAAATGTAAGATTTTGGTTCGAGTCCAACATAGTCTATACCGAGCACCTAAAGACTTTAGTTTAAAGGATCTGTAGCTTAACAGTAAAAGTGTATAATTACGAATTATAATATAAAGGTTAAAACCCTTTCAGATCCTTTGTACCTTATAATAGTAATAATAATTTAAAACAAATAAGTAAAAATTATTTTAAAAAAAATTAAGAATAACAATTATTTATATAAGTTAGATCCTAGCTTAGAATGAACGCTTAAGACGTACTTAAACACATGTTAATTAAATTTAAAATATTAACTATGTCCAATGTTAATGTTGTTTAAATTAGTATAGAGGTGAGTAATAAATAGAACTAAAATTATAAATTTAGAATAACTATATATGGACATTTAATGTTTGTGTATATTAATTCTTTTTAAGTGCTTATAAATGTACTATTAAAATTTTTATTTATAAATTAATTCTATTTTTGATTAGCTATTTAATATTTAAAATAAATATTAAGGTGAAGATCAATAACTGGCCTGAGAGGGTTTACAGTCACATCAGAGTTGAGATAAAATCTGAATTTCTATAGAGAGAGCAGCAGTGGGGAATATTCTACAATTAGTGAAAACTAGATAGAGTGACGTCGTGTGAAAAAGATGAAATAAAATGTAAATTTCTGTAAATAGTTCTAAAATAAGTGATTGAATTATAAGAAAATATCGGCTAACTCTGTGCCAGCAGCCGCGGTAATACAGAGGATATAAGCGTTATTCACAATTATTGGGCATAAAGCATCCTTAGATGGTTTATTATATTATTTTATAAATTTAAAAATAACATTTTTAAACAGTGATATTAAGATTAATAAACTCTGAGAATAAAATAAGTTTAAGGAATTTTTTGAGTAGTGGTGAAATATGATTTCTATACATTAAAGAAGGCCAAAAACGAAAGTATTAAACTAGTTTACGTCTGACATTGGAGGATGAAAGCTAAAGTAGCAAATGGGATTAGATACCCCAGTAGTTTTAGCTGTAAATTATGAATATTAAAATTTAGAAAAATATTTTTTTTTAAATTTAAAGTTAATACGTTAAATATTCCGCCTGAAGAGTATACTCGCAAGAGTCAAATTCAAAGGAACTGACGGGAACTTATACAAGTGATGAGCTATGTTATTTAATTTGATGCAGCCCAAAAAATCTTACCAATATTTAGCATAATTTAAGTAATTTTTATTAAAATATAAATGTTAATTAAATTTTAAAAGGTGGTGCATGGTTGTCGTCAGCTAGTGCTGTGAAGTATATACATATTTTAAAACTAGCGTAACCCTTATATATATCTATATATAATATAATAAGGATGATGTCAAATCTTTATGCCCCTTATATGTTGGGCTATTAGCGTGGCGCAATGATGAAAACAAATGTAGAAAATGTTTATGAAATTTGTTAACAAATTTATACATATATATTTTTCGTTTAAATTTTATCTCAGTACGATATATAAATTGAAATTTATTTATATAAAGTAGTAACCACTAGTAATCGTTAGTCATATATATAACGGTGAATATATAATTAAGTTTTGTACACACCGCCCGTCGCATCCTGAAAATAAATTACATTGAAATTATTTAAACAGTAATAAATATTTAATTTGTGATTAGGATGAAGTCGTAACAAGGTAGCCGTACTGGAAAGTGTGGCTAGATATTATAAATAATTTTATGGTTGTAGTGTTGTTTTTATGTAAAACATTAGTCTAAAATTTTTAAAATATAAATTATAAATTACCTTAACTCCAATAGAATTTAAGTGTTAATTATAAGAATTTAAATAATAATATTATTAAAACAAATTAATAATAATGTATTTTAAAATTAAAGATTTATATAAAAAAGGTATGTTTAGATAATAAAAGTATAGTTTAACTTTAAAAACAATTTTGTAATTTAAATATTACTAAATAAATAATAGTGTAATTCTATTTGCTTTTACTTTTTAATTAACAAAATAATTAAAATTTAAAATAAAATTTAAAATGAATTTCTAAAATTTTATAAGCGAAGAAAATCAAAATACAATTTTTGAATATTTATATTTTTAAAATATGGTTTTTTAAAACAATAAAAAAATATAAAGTTATTGAATGTTAATAAATATATTTTTATAATATAGTTATATAGAGTACTTAAAGAACTGAATCATCTTAGTATTTAAAGGACTAAAATGTAACAACGATTTTCTTAGTAGCGGCGAGCGAAAAGGAATTAAATATGATATTATGAATTTCATAATATGTTAAATTAAATTTTTAATTAAATAATATGTATAACAATCTTATAGTTTGTTTGACATACATTTTATTTAGTACTATCTAAAAAAATTTTAATATTATAGAATTTTATAGTGTACAAGTACTGTGAAGGAAAGATGAAAAGATTTTGGATAAAAAAGTGAAAAGAACATGAAATTTTAAATTTTATAAAGTTTATTTAGTTGAATTTAAATTTTTAATTTAATTAACTGCTTGTTGAAGAATGAGTCGGCGAGTCATAATTATTTATAACAATATTAAATATTAAATAATATATTAAGAGATAAATCGAGTTTAAAAAAAACAAACATAATAAATAATTATAGACCCGAACCCAAATGATCTAATTATGCTCAGAAAATATACTGTTTAGTCAGATATTGTTCGAACTAGTTGATGTTGCAAAATCATTAGATGAAGTGTAATTAGAGGTGAAATGCTAATCGAATTTGGAGCTAGCTGGTTTTCTCTGAAATGTATTTAAGTACAGATAAATATAAATAAATAAAAGATAAAGCTCTACATTGTATGTGTATTAGTGTTCCTATTAATACGCATGCTGAGTAAACTATAAATTATTATTATTCTAAATTTACTATAAGATGTAACTATTAGGATATATTTATATGACATTGAGACTGTTAGGGTTAAGCTTAACATGTCAAGAGGGAAACAGCCCTAAATATAAAATAAGGTTTTTAAATATATACTTAGTCTAAGAAGTTTAATTATGATTATGGCTAACATATAAGCTTTCAAGCGGCTATTATTTAAAGAGTGGTATTGAGCACATTAGAACAGTAGTTAAATCTCACAAATAATAGAAAATAAGTATATTACCGAATTTATAAATTTAAATACTCTAAGTACTAAAATTACTAGTTTATTTAAATTGTAAGAGAACGTTTTATTTATATTATATAATTTATACGGAAGTATAAATGAATCACAATATATAAATAAAAGTGATAATGCCGATTTAAGTAATAAAATATTAGATATAAATCTAATACTCCGAATATTTATAGATTTCCTATTAAATGAGTTAATCAAATAGGGTTAGTCGAAGTCTAAAAATAAATATTTTATCTATTTGATGAAAAATAAGTTAATATTCTTATACTATATTAAAATTAAATTTTATATTAAAATTTAGAAAACAGCAAATAATGTTTATATAAAACAGTGTTAATATTGATATATATATTTATATTATTTGTTTTTAACTAACTAGAAATGTTTAATTTTAAAATATTTTAATATATTCGTATTAAATCTGACACAAGTAAATAGGTAGTAAAAATACTAAGGAGATGAATAAATTTTCTTTAAGGAACTAGGCAAAATTATTCTGTAACTTAGGGATAAAGAATGCTTTTAAAGTGTAACATACTAGGCTCAAACGACTGTTTATCAAAAACACAGGTTCTTGCTAAATTTAATAATGATGTAAAAGAACTGACTCCTGCCCAGTTCTAGTAAGTTAAAAAAGGACACTTCTATTATGTGTTTTTTTAAGCTCTAGTTAAACGGCGGCTGTATTCATAACGGTCCAAAGGTAGCGAAATTCCTTGTCGGGTAAGTTCCGACCTGCATGAAAGGAGTAACGATTTGAGCGCTGTCTTAAAGAAAATTTCAATGAAATAATAATGTCTGTGAAGATACGGACTATTTACACAAGGACAGAAAGACCCTATGAAGCTTTACTATAGTTTATGAATATAATTTATATGTTGTTTATGAAGAATATATGGTTAAAATAAACTTTTTAGTTTATTTTTATAGATGGGATACCATTTGAACAATATATAATTATTAATAATGTTAAATATAAAAATTTAATTAAATATTTATAAATGTGGTAGTTTTACTGGGGCGGTATCCTCCTAAATAGTAACGGAGGAGAACTAAGGGTATTTAAATAATATCTATAAAGATATTGTTAAATTTTAAAGAAAATAATACCTTAACTGTTAAATAAACTTATTATACAGAAATTAATGTTGGTCTTAATGATCCGATAAATAAAATTAATAGATGTATTATCGATAAACGGATAAAAGTTACTCTAGGGATAACAGGCTGATCTCTCCCGAGAGATTTGATATTGACGGGGAGGTTTGGCACCTCGATGTCGGCTTATCGCATCCTGAAGCTGAATAAGGTTTCAAGGGTTGGTTTGTTCACCCAATAAAGCGGTACGTGAGCTGGGTTCAGAACGTCGCAAGACAGTTTGGTCCATATCCGGTGTAAATTAACAAAACATTGCAACAATTCTTTTTAGTACGAAAGGAATAAAAGAACTATATTAATTGTGTACTAGCTATTTAATTACAGAATTAAGTAATTGTTAGGTAGCAACATATAGGTAAAAAATAATTGCTGAAAAAATCTAAGCAAGAATATGCGCTTAAATATGTTTTAACAAATAAAAAATTATTAATAAACAAATAAATATAATGTGAATATAGTGTACTTACAGAAATGTATTTAGCTGTATATTTATAAATTTTATTTTTAATTATTTCTAAATATTTTATAAAAAATAAAAATAAGAGCTAATATAGTTTAAAAAGGTAAAATAGCTAATTTGTAATTAGCACGATAAGAGTTCAAATCTCCTTGTTAGCTTTATTAATACATTACTATATGGCTCTTATATAAGTCTTTATATATTTGGGCCCATATTATTCTTATCTGTTTAGTTAATTACTTTTAATTTTTACGTTTTTAAGAGTATAAAAGTATGTAACAAGTATAAGTTTGAAATAATACAAATTTATGAAAACAAAATTAACTAAAATTAAAATTTTGAAAAAATTTAATTTATATACGTTACACGGATTTACAAATAAATTAAATTTGTACTACACTTACTATAAAAAATATGTATCTTGTAAATCTTTAAAAACAATTAAGCTATTAAAAACTATTTATAATTTGAAACATAAAAAATTAAAAGATTATTTAGAGTTTAATATTTATAAACTTATAGATTTATTGAAATTGTTAAAATCTAGAATAGATAATATTCTATTAGAGGCCGATTTATTTATTACATTAAATCATATAAGACAAAATATAATACATAAACATATATTATTAAACAATAAAATTATAATTAACTACAGCTATATAGTTAGACCTACTGACATAGTACATATATTAAATTGTGATTACAAAAAAGTTATAAATATTATTATTTACAATTATTTAGTTAAAAATGTTAAAATACATGTTCTATATACTAAAATTTGTAAAACATTTAAACATAGAAAATATGTAAAAAATATTATAATAAATAAAACTTGTAATATTTTTGCTAACTATATATGCTATAAAAATTTTAAAGTACAAATTAATAATTATAAAAATGTTTGTAACGCCTCTAATACATATCTTTTAAACAATGAAACAAATTATTAAATAGTTATTTATAGCTTAAAAAATTTATATATATATAATTTAATTGATAAAATATTAATCTTCCAAATTAATTTTAAGGGTTTAAGTCCCTTTATATATATACTTACATTGTATCTATCGCTTAGAGGTCAATAGCGATGAGCTCATGACTCATTATACCATATCAGTAGTTCGAATCTACTTAGATACAAGTATAGGTAAATATATCCAAAAGGTTAAGGAAAAAAATTGTGGATTTTTAATTTATGAGTTCGAGTCCCATTATTTACCTTTATTATTTTATAGTTTAATAGAAAGATGTCTGAGAGGTTTAAAGAGGTAAATTGCTAATTTATTGGTCAAGGGTTCGAATCCCTTTCTTTCTTTATATTTAATGTGTATAAAGAAATGTGGTGAAAAGGTAAACACAATGGACTTTAAAAAATTGTTTTTTATTAAAGATAAATATTATATAAAAATTTTTAAACTTAAGAGAAAGTGTTAATACTCTGTAATTTTTAATTAAAATTCAAACGACTTTATGTTAAAGTATTTATGTTTTTTAAATATATAAAAAGTCTTTTTGTAAAATAAATAAATATAAAAATTTACATAAATTATTTATATATGTAATTGTTAGAAAATCCATTTATTTTAAGCAAATAATAAGGGTTCGAGTCCCTTCATTTCTACCAAAATGTTAAAAATATTTTACTTTTATACAAGTAGTTTTACAAAATTATTGGAATTATAATTTAATGGAAAAAATATTATATTGTCGTTATAAAAATATGAGTTCGAGTCTCATTAATTTCGTATTTAAAAATTTATGTTTAATAAGCTTTAATCGTCTAATGTTTAGGACATTTTCTTTTCAAGAAAAAAATAGGAATTAAAATTTCCTTTAAAGTGGTTAGTTAAAGTAAGTACCTAAGCGGTTAAAAGGAATAGATTGTAGATCTATTGATACAAAATTCTACATCAGTTCGAATCTGATCTTACTTAAAACTTTTTAATATTTAAAAAAATATTTAATTTTGATAAGTTTTACATAATAGCCACATAATTTAATGTAAAATATATAATTGCAGATTATAATATCTCAGTAGCAAACCTGAGTGTGGCTTTTTTAGATTAAAAAGTTAGTATATTTTTATATACCGCTCATTAGAATTATCTCAGATTACTAGCTTAATAGGTAAAGTATTCGCTTTTTAAGCGAGATGTTCTGAGTTCGAATCTTTGGTAATCTAAAACTTCAATATTCATAAAATCAGTCTTTAATATATATATATATTATACGCTGAATAATTTACCATAACCAAATTAAACAATAAAATTTTTTTTAATGAATACTTTAGTATTAAATATAAAATTTTATTTTAATTTAAACTTAATTAAATTTTTTGATTACAGTATTGTTATACAAAATTTATATAAATATGATTTATCTTATAAACATATTCTTATTTATTTAAAAAATTTATTATCTAGTAAAATTTTTAATTTAAAAAATAAGTATAACAGAACTAAAAGCAAAAATAAACACTCTAAAACTTATTATTCTTCTTCTCATAATGTAAGAAAAGGTCTTGTTTGGGTAGGGTTTCGTAATCTAAAAATAAACAGTAATATTACAATATATTCTAAATTATTGATTATGAGTTTATTTAACCTAAGAAGTAATATATTAATTTATAGTTTAGAGTATTTAAAATTTTTATACTATATAAATAGTCTTAACAATTCTAGATATAAAACTCTTATTATAAATAGTTTAAAATATTCTAATTATACATTAAACTACAGTAATAATAGTCTATTATTAAATTTAAAAAAAAATAACACCTTAAGTGTAGCTTATTAATTTATAAATGATAATATTTAAAATAAGTTATAATAAAAAAATAGGAAAAAATAGTCAAGGTCGTATTACAGTTAGGCATAAAAAATCTGGATATAATAATTATTATATACCCATAGATACAAATTATTTTAATAGAATTTATTCTGATAAATTGTATTTTATTCTTAAAGATACCCAAATTAATGATATATTTAGAAACACTAAATTAATCTTAAGTGTGTGCGTAAAGGGACCTATAAAGGGGGAATCTAGATATATATTAAAACCTTATAAAAAAACATATGGAAATTTTATTAATTTTTATAATAAAAATATAAAAACTGAAGGAGATGTAGATTTATTAAAAAATTTTTTTGTAGGCAATAAAGTTTATAATATAGATTACAATAAGTACACTACATATAAACTATGTGTGTCTGCATTTTCTTATGCTTTACTTATATCTAAATATGAAAATTTTTTAAATTTAAAACTACCGTCTAATAAAATAGTTTGTGTAAACTCGTTATGCCTTGTTTCTTATTGTTTTGCAGATAAAGCTAACTGCTATAAATATAAAAAAGCAGGGCATAATATAAATTTAGGTCATAGGCCTGTTGTACGTGGGTCCGCTATGAACGCCTGTGACCATCCTCACGGTGGTGGTGAAGGTAAGGCCCCAATAGGTAGAAAAACTATTTATTCGTTTACTGGTAGAAAATGCAAAGGTATAAAAACCGTATTTAAATAATTTAAAATGACATTGTATACAAATTGGAAAAAAATTTTTATTTCTACTGACATATATTTAAAATTAAAAAATAAAAATTATATAAACAAATATTTTGTTGTAAAAACTTATAATCGTAATATACTTATATCGTCGCTTTTTAATGACAGCATTATAAAGGTGTATAATGGTAAAAAATTTATACCTATAAAAATTACTTCATTAAAATTTAACTTTAAATATAGGTTTTTCATACCTACACTAAATAAACATTAAAAATGACAAAAGCAATATCTCCAATTATTTTTAGAAATAATTTATTTTTAAGTTCTATTAATAAAGTACATATAAAGCTTAATAAAAGTTTAACTTATTTAAATTATTTTAAGTTTTTTCAACTATTGTTGAACGCTATTTATATGTATAAAAAAAACCTACAAAAACTACACATAACTGATAAATTTTTATATTTCACATGTAACTATACAGACTTTACAAATATATGTTTAAATGTATGTTTTTATGACCTATTTAGTAGTAAAAAAAATTTAATTAAAAGTTACGGGCTAATACATAATTTTACAGCATATTTAAATTATTTTATATCTTATAATTTATATGATCACTATAAAAATTTATTTATTTGGGTAATTGTATCTTATGTTAAACATAAAAACACTAATAAGTTTTATATTATGAAAAATATCAAAGAGTATATTTTAAAAAATTCTAATTATTACTCAAAAATAATTTCTTTTTGCAGTAGACTTTTAATTACTAATTTAAAAAAACCTGTTAATCTTACTGGTATAAAAGTTAAATATTCTGGATGTACACAAAAAGGAGGTAATAAAAAAAAAATATTTACATACATTAAAGGTGCGGTTCCTGTATGCTCTATAGATCGTAATATAGATTATATTAGTAGTGCTTTAAATACCCATAAGGGTACTATAGGAATAAAATGTTGGGTAGTTTTTGAGTAAATGGTAGTTTTAAAACATATACTAAATAAGAAACATAATAACAACCACAGCCTTAAATTAAAACATATACATAGAAATAATGAACTACATTACGGTGATTGGGGTATTATATCTAATGAGGCAGGAGTTTTAACTCCAAATCAAATTGAAACTGTTAGATGTATTTTGTCTAAAAATATAAAACATATAGGTAAAGTTTGGGTTAAAATTTTACCTGATCAGCTTATCACTCGTAGGCCAAAAGATTCTAGAATGGGGTCTGGAAAAGGAAAACCTTATATATGGGTTTTTGTTGTTAGGCCTGGAGATATAATGTTTGAAGCTACTAAAATTTCTAAGTATGTACTTATTAAAATGTTTAAACTTATAAAATCTAAACTACCTATAACTGTAAAATTAATTTATAAAAATGAAGTGTACAATAATTAAATCCTATTTTAAATCTTTAAAGTGTCATTATACTAAATATATTAAACATAAAAAATATAAACATATTTTAAAATATAATAGATATTTTAAAATTAAAGATGTTAGAAATGAATTTAAATTTAGTGACAAGTTAATTAGAAGCAATTCTATTATATTAAATAAAAATGATTAATATTTATACTGTGTTTAAACCTTCAGATAATAGTGGGTTTAAAAAAGCTAAATGTCTTGGTAGTGTTGGTAGTGTTAAAACTTTAGGATTAAATGATACATGTATTGCTGTAGTTAAGGTGTGCAGAAGAAAAGCTAAATTTGTAAGAAAATCAGATATAATTAAAACTATAGTGTCTCATACAAAACTATATAATTTTACTAAATATAAAGGTATCAGGTTTCACAATAATTCTTTAATTATGCTTAATAAAAAATATTCTAGTTTTAATAGTTTAGATTATAAAAATAAAACAAAAGAAATGTCTAATATTAAATTATTAGGTATAATACCTACTTCTGTTTTAAAAAATTTAGGTAAATTTAAAACTAATTTAAAGAAGGCCATATTTATATAATTTTATTTTATAAATGAAAACTACAATTACTAAACTAATTATGTATAATTATTTATATAACAGTACAAATTATAAGATGGATGAATTTTTATCTAATATAGATTTATCTATTCAAACTATTACAAGACAAAAACCTATTTATATATTTAATAAAAAAAAAGAAGTAGTAGGTACTAAAACAACTTTATTGAACGAAAATTTAAATGAATTTTTATATAAATTTAAAAAGTTTACTTTAATTAAAGTTTATGGTACGTCTATTTTTTACAAAAATATGTATAGTTTTGATTCTAATTTTAATTTAAATGTTTGTTTAAATAATAGGTCATATTTTTTTGAATATTTTAATAGAGCAAGTTTAAATTATGTTTGTAAATTTAATTTAAAATTTATTTTTAATAAATACATTAGTAATTTAGATAAACTTAATTATATTAAAAACAATCTTAATTTTAAACTATATTAAAAATTTTAAAACACATGAAAAAACTAAATATACAAAATAAAAAATTACTAGAGTATATATATAAAAAATGTTTATTATTAAACTATATATCTTATTATAAAAAAATAAATATTAATAATATGTTTTATAAATTTGAGGTACATTATAATAATATATATTATGTTAAAAATTTTTATAAAATTTCAAATTATATTTATATTAAATATTCCGAATTAAAACGTATAAATAAAAATTTACATTCTGGTGTGCTTTTATTGTCTACTTCTATGGGAATTTTAACTAATGCAAAAGCTGAAATGTTAAAATTAGGTGGTGTGTTAATTTGTTATATATCTTAAAAAAATGATAAAATATTTTAAAAACTATACTAATAAATATTTTAATTATGTTAATTATACATATACAGTAGATAAATATACACGTCATACTTATTTATCTTCTATAGAGAGTAAAACTAAACATATAAAAAATGTTTTAGTTCTAAATAATATTATTTTTAAAACTATTTTTAGTAAACCTTTATTTTTTTATAATAGTTTATCTAAATTTATAATGTTTGTAAAATCTTTTATTTCAAAATTTTATTCTATGTTAGAGTCTTTTTTTAGTTTACACACTATAAATATACAAATTTTAAGTATATTTTATAAAATAGCTATTTTAAAGGATAAACTAATTATAAAAATAAATAATTTTATTAATATTATAATATATATCTCTAATATAGACCAACTTAAAATAAATATCCAGTATAGTAATCCTATTATAGTGTCTATTTCGTCTTATAATAAAAATTTTGTTACTAGTTTAAGTAATATTATTGTTAATTGTAAAAAATTTAATGTATACACTAACACAGGGATAAAATATTTAAACTCTAATATTAGATTGAAAAAAATTTTAAAACTAAGAAGAAAATAAAATGAATTGTACTTATTTTAAACAATATATAAAATATAATTGTAAAACAAACGATAATTTATATCAAAAACTTTTTTTAGTTTTTAATCGTATTAAACATTTTAAAACTAATAAAAAAAAAAACAAGTGTAAATATAAGTTTAACTTATTAAATACTTGTTATACATATTCATATTCTTATTTAGCTAGATATATTTATAAAAATATTTATAAACTTGACTATGTTAAAGACGGATATATAGCTACAAACAATAATATAAATACTATAGTTTTAAATTATAATAAAATTTTTATGAAAAGAAAACAAAAAAAAGAAATGAAATATGATGTTGCTATAGGTAGCGGTTCTAGTCGTTTTTGGGTAGGTATAGGGCATAATACAAATACCAGTTATAAAAATGCCTGTGATAATGCTTTATCGCAATCTAAAAGATATATTTATAATTTACAGTTTAAATCTAATGATTATAAAATATTTAAATATAAAAATTATAAATTTACTTTATTAGATAAAGTAGCAAATAAGCGTAATTTTACTATTTATAACAATTTAGTAGAACTATCTGGTGTAAAAAAATTAAAACTTATATCCTATATTAAAGCGCCTACTAAAACTATTTTAAGAGCTATATTACATTATTTTAATTAAAATGAAAAAAGTATCTGATTTATTTATATCAAATAATGTTATATTAAAACATCATAAGCTTATTTATCTATCTTTATTTAAAGTATGTGGTATTTATAAATACAGGACACATATTATTCTTTCTTTACTAAGTTTTTCTATATATTCTAAATACGACAATATTATGTATAAACATTATATTTTTTTTAATAATATTATAAATTATATAACATTTAATATCAATATTTTTAAAAAAAAAAGTGATTTGTATAATAAGAGAAGATATATAAGGTTAGTTTCAAGTATAAAAAAATAAATGAAAATTAAAACTTCTATAAAAAAATTATGTGAAAACTGTATAATTATTAAAAGACACAAAAGATTAATAAATATATGCAGTAATAACAGGCACAAATATAGACAAAAATGAAAAACGAATTAAATACAATAGAAGATTATTATTCTGAACCTAGTAAAAGTACTTATAAAGTAGTAAATTTAAATTATAAAATAAACGTATCTACTATTTTTTTTAAATTTAATAATATTTTTGTAACTTCTTCTAAATTTAAAAGATATGGTAATATATTTATATTTTTAACAATATTAAAAGCATTATCTTGTGGTCAATTTGTAAAAAAGTGCTCTTCTTATAAAAAAGTTAAAAAGCTTTCTGTTATGACTTTAAATAAACTTCTTAATAAATTTATAGTTTTTTTAGTGTATAAAGAACAAAACGATATACATCTTGTATTTAAAAATAAATCTTATTATAAAAAGACATTATTATTTTTATTTCTTAAATTTAACGATCTTAAAGGAATTAAATTAAGAACTGTTTCACATATATTAAGTTACCCATATAATGGGTGTAGATTAAAAAAGCGTAAATATAAATGATAACTATAAACCAGCTTATTTATAAAGGTAGAGTTAAAAAAATTACAAAAAAATCTAGTAAAGCATTAAATAAGAATCCACAAAAAAAATGTAAATGTAACGCTTTTATAGTTATGTCCCCAAAAAAGCCTAACTCCGCAGTTAGAAAAGTTATTAAAGTAACACTAAACAATAAAACTGTTTTAGCGTATGTGCCGGGAGAAGATATGGTAGTACCTAAAAACAGCAGAGTCCTTATAAAAGGAGGTAATGTACCAGATCTACCTGGTGTTAAGTATAAAGTTATTGTAGGTGTTTTAGATGTTAGAAAAATACAACGTACAACTAAAAGATCTAAATATGGTGTTAAAAATCCAAAAAAAAAAAATAAATGAACTATTTAACTAATTATAATAAAAATAACTTAAAAAAAGAACTAATATTAAATTTATTTACTAACTTTATTCAAAAAAAAGGTAAACATACTCAAGCTAAAAAATTATTGGTAAATATAAGCAGTAAAATACGTGAAATGTCTGGTTTAAAATTAAGTTTTGTATCTATTTTAGAATACATTATTTACAAATTAAATTTACCATTAATAATGATAACTAATAAATTAGACCAGTTTAAATATTATTTTTTAGTAATGTCTACTATAAAATATATTAAAAAATTTATTTTTGCTTTTTTTTTAAAATTAGTTAGAGCAAAAAATAAATTACCTTTTAGATATAATTTTATAATAGAATTATATAATATTTTAAAAGATGTGAGTCCTTTAACCGATCACAAAAATAATGTTTTAAATGTGTTTGAAGACACTAACTCGTATATTAAAACTAATATAAACGATAAGTACAAAAATCTTATCATACGTAATAATTTTATGTATGTAAATTATAAATTAAAGTATCTTAACAGATATATCAACAACAATAACTTCTATTCCTATGTTAAAAACTATACTAATATTAATAAAACTAATAGTAAAAATAATAATAATAATATATATAACAACAAGACTAAAATAAAAAATAATATCCCTTATATTAATTAAGAATAATGTTTTATGATTCATCAGCAGCCGAAAGAAACCACCAGAAAATTACTAAAGCGTTAAAAATAAAATATATAGTGGATATTATAGCAGATTGTTTATTATATGTGTTAGAATATTTAAAAAAATCAACAAAACAGATAATCTTATGTAAATTATACGGTGTGTTATATGCCTTTATACAAATTACAACAATATATATATGTTTACCGTTTCATATATTTTCAAAACTTTATATGACATGTATTTTCAGTACTCTTAGTACATTAATAGAAATGAAAATAATATCTCAAAAAAAAATAAAAAATAAAAAACATATGTTAAAATTGTTTTTAGATAAATACTACTTTTAATTAATTAAAAATAATGTTTTATGATTCATCAGCAGCCGAAAGGGCAAAAGAAATATTAAACCCTATAGCGTTAAAAATAAAATATATAGTGGATATTATAGCAGATTGTTTATTATATGTGTTAGAATATTTAAAATCACATTTAGACAATTATCTTTCAGAATATAGATTATCAACAAAACAGATAATCTTATGTAAATTATACGGTGTGTTATATGCCTTTATACAAATTACAACAATATATATATGTTTACCGTTTCATATATTTTCAAAACTTTATATGACATGTATTTTCAGTACTCTTAGTACATTAATAGAAATGAAAATAATATCTCAAAAAAAAATAAAAAATAAAAAACATATGTTAAAATTGTTTTTAGATAAATACTACTTTTAATTAATTAAAAATAATGTTTTATGATTCATCCGCAGCCGAAAGAGCAAAAGAAATATTAAACCCTATAGCGTTAAAAATAAAATATATAGTGGATATTATAGCAGATTGTTTATTATATGTGTTAGAATATTTAAAATCACATTTAGACAATTATCTTTCAGAATATAGATTATCAACAAAACAGATAATATTATATAAATTATACGGCGTGTTATACGCGTTTATACAACTTACAACAATATATATATGTTTACCGTTTCATATATTATCAAAACTTTATATTACATGTGTTTTTAGTTTTCTTAGCTCACTAATAGAAATGAAAATAATATCTCAAAAAAAAATAAAGAATAAAAAACATATGTTAAAGTTGTTTTTAGATAAATATTTCTTTTAATTAATTAAAAATAATGTTTTATGATTCATCAGCAGCCGAAAGGGCAAAAGAAATATTAAACCCTATAGCGTTAAAAATAAAATATATAGTGGATATTATAGCAGATTGTTTATTATATGTGTTAGAATATTTAAAATCACATTTAGACAATTATCTTTCAGAATATAGATTATCAACAAAACAGATAATCTTATGTAAATTATACGGTGTGTTATATGCCTTTATACAAATTACAACAATATATATATGTTTACCGTTTCATATATTTTCAAAACTTTATATGACATGTATTTTCAGTACTCTTAGTACATTAATAGAAATGAAAATAATATCTCAAAAAAAAATAAAAAATAAAAAACATATGTTAAAATTGTTTTTAGATAAATACTACTTTTAATTAATTAAAAATAATGTTTTATGATTCATCAGCAGCCGAAAGGGCAAAAGAAATATTAAACCCTATAGCGTTAAAAATAAAATATATAGTGGATATTATAGCAGATTGTTTATTATATGTGTTAGAATATTTAAAATCACATTTAGACAATTATCTTTCAGAATATAGATTATCAACAAAACAGATAATCTTATGTAAATTATACGGTGTGTTATATGCCTTTATACAAATTACAACAATATATATATGTTTACCGTTTCATATATTTTCAAAACTTTATATGACATGTATTTTCAGTACTCTTAGTACATTAATAGAAATGAAAATAATATCTCAAAAAAAAATAAAAAATAAAAAACATATGTTAAAATTGTTTTTAGATAAATACTACTTTTAATTAATTAAAAATAATGTTTTATGATTCATCAGCAGCCGAAAGGGCAAAAGAAATATTAAACCCTATAGCGTTAAAAATAAAATATATAGTGGATATTATAGCAGATTGTTTATTATATGTGTTAGAATATTTAAAATCACATTTAGACAATTATCTTTCAGAATATAGATTATCAACAAAACAGATAATCTTATGTAAATTATACGGTGTGTTATATGCCTTTATACAAATTACAACAATATATATATGTTTACCGTTTCATATATTTTCAAAACTTTATATGACATGTATTTTCAGTACTCTTAGTACATTAATAGAAATGAAAATAATATCTCAAAAAAAAATAAAAAATAAAAAACATATGTTAAAATTGTTTTTAGATAAATACTACTTTTAATAGTAATAATATAAGTTTTATAATAATAAAACAGTCGTACTTGTATATTTAATTTATACACTGTCCTTAATAGCTTAATAGGCAAAGCAATCGATTGTTAATCGGTGTAATAATAGTTCGAATCTATTTTAAGGAGAATAATACAGACTTATTTAAGTAGTCAGAGTATAGTGTAATAATAACATATTCGTTTTGGGTATGAAAGATATTGGTTTAAATCCGATTACTTTGATATTTTAAGTTACAACTAAAGAGAGTTGGCAGAATAGATTTATTGCGTTTAATTTGAGATTAAATTTGTAAGGGTTTAAGCCCCTTACTCTCTTAACTGGATCTATAAGGTAGAGGGTCATTTAAATGAAAAGATAAAGATTTTTGATATCTTAAATAAAGGTTAAAATCCTTTCCTTCTAAGTTAGGTTCGACACTACCAATTTAATTTAATTCTAAAATATAAAACTCCAAATTTTAAAATAAAAGTACCCAGTCTTTTAATTGGTAAGAACCTAACTAGCCTTATAGTTAAGTCAGTTATAAACCATCCTTAAATAAGATAAAAGCAAAAACAAACACAATGGCAAAAGAACAATATATAAAAAATAAACCACATATAAATATAGGTACTATAGGACATATAGATCACGGAAAAACAACATTAACTTCCGCTCTAACAAGCGTTCTTAAAGCTAAAGGGTTAGCTAAAAAAGCTCATTCTTATGAGGATATAGATTCCGCTCCTGAAGAAAAAAGTAGAGGAATAACTATAAATACTAAACATGTAGAATACGAAAGTAATAGTAGACATTATGCCCATATAGATTGTCCTGGTCATGCGGACTATATTAAAAATATGATAACTGGTGCTGTGCAAATGGACGGTGCAGTATTAGTTATTTCTTTAGTAGACGGTCCCATGCCACAAACTATAGAGCATTTATTACTTATAAAACAAATAGGTATAGAACATGTTATAATTTTTTTAAATAAAGAAGACAGAATAACAGATAAAGAATTAATTAATTTTGTAGAAGAAGAAGTAAGAGACATATTACTTAGATATAATTTTAAAGAAGATTGTGTTAATTTTACATATGGATCAGCATTAGAGGCTTTAAATATTGTAAAACAAAGTTCTAAATTAGATTTTACTAATATATGGATTAAAAAAATTTTAAATTTAGTAGAGTGTATAGATAATCATATACCTACCCCTACTAGAGATTTAGTTAAACCTTTTTTAATGCCAGTAGAAGATAGCTTTTCTATAACAGGTAGAGGAGTAGTAGCTACAGGTAAAATAGAAAGAGGTAGTGTTAATATAGGAGATAAATTAGAATTACTTGGATATGATAATTCTAAATTAACTTCAGTATTAAATATTGAGATGTTTAATAAATCATTACCACAAGCTGAATCTGGTGATAATGTAGGTATATTATTACGTGGTATATCTAAAACAGATATAAAAAGAGGTTATATTTTAACAGTACCTGGAAATTCAAAACTTTATAAAGAGTTTACAGCTAATTTATACGTTCTTAGTAAACTTGAAGGAGGTAGACATACAGCCTTTACATTAGGTTATAAACCTCAATTTTTTATAAGAACATCTAATATAACAGGTACAATAACTAAAATATACTCATCTGTTAATAAGCTAAGTTTAGATTTAGCAATTCCTGGAGATAATGTAATTGTTGACGCAGTTATAGAAAAATCTATTGTTTTAGAAACAGAACTTAGATTCGCTATAAGAGAAGGCGGAAAAACTATAGGTGCCGGTATCATCATAGAATTAAAAAATTAAAATGACATTTGTTGGATATTTAATCACATTAACTAAAGACGACGTAAAAAACTATTGTACAAATATATATAATCATTATATTGACTATGAACTAGCTAAAATAACATTAAACTTTTACCCTCTTGGGTGTTCAATGTTAAGTAAAGCTATAATTAAGTTATTCAAAAAGATAAAATTTAAAAAAATTTTTACTTTATTAAATTTTATTAAATTAATTGATTATATCATAAATAAGTGTATACAAGGACTACACAGATTAAAAAGTTATGACGTTATAGACGGAGTAGATGTAGTTGTATTTTTCTTTGAATTTTTAATTGACAAATATATTTATCAGCTTACTGAATTTCAAATGATTCAAAAATGTCAATTTTCATTAAGATACGCTGCGTTATGGATAAGATGTTTTTCAACAATTAAACTTAAAAAAGAAGTACATCCTTTCTTTTTAGGTATGCTTGTATTCATCATGTTTCTTTTAATTTATCCTCCTCTTTTTTACGCAGTTATGTCAGATATAGAAAATTTCAATACATTTGATAATATTTGTCATTATTTCGAATCAATCACATCACCTTTATAATAAAATTACAATGATTAAAGACCTTGAACTATTATTAGATTTATTAGATCTTATAAAACTTTTTATAAGTATGCAATTTGAAGCTTTACTTTATTTAATTATTTTTATAATATTAACTATTAAAGACTACGTACTGTCTTTATTTAAAAAAAAAGAAACTAAATTAGAAAAAATTATAAATTTTTTAAAAAATAATAAAAAAGCTATAATTCAGTTTCTTTGTATTTTATTCGCTCCTGCTGCTTCTCCTTTATGGTGTATAGTTCAATTATATACTATTGCGACATCATTATATAAATCTCAATTTGAAAATCTTATTAATCTTATTCCTTTTACGTTAAATTATATTTACGCTCAATTAACAGGAAACATTTAAAATATTATAAATTTTAAATAACTAATTTGTTAATTATAAAAAACAATAAAATTTTGTATAAATTTTTTTTAATATTATAAAAAATTTTTTAATTTTTAAAGTCATTAAAAACAGCTAAAATTTGGTTAAAATAGTATTGTTCTATTAAGTCTAAATATAGTTATATTATTTTTATTAATACAATTTATTTATTGTAAAATTAGCAACAAAATGTTTAAATTTATAATTTTATTAAAATTTTGTTTATGTTATTTTAACAATTTAATAAAACTTTTTAATTAAAACTAGTATTATAGACTGTATATATGATTTTACTAAATATATTGTTTTTTTATTTAACAAATACAAAAATTTTTTATTTTTAAAGTATTAAAAACGTTAAAAATTTATGTAAAATAATACTATTATATTATCGTTAAATATAATTATATTCAAATTATCTAAAATATAAAAAACACTTAATATTTAACGTTTTTTAAACGTATAAATAAGTTTATCATAGTATGCCTAAACTTATATACTACAACAATAATTTTAAACTAACAAAAACATAATATAAAAAAAATGCAAAACATTAAAGACATTATAAACACAATATCAGACAGTATAGTATTTTTTTTCGTTACATTAGTTTTTTTAATAACTGAATTTATAGAAAGTTTTATACCTAAACAACGTAAAATAACAACTTATGGTATAGTAATATTTAAACATATTATTTACACTGTGCTTCCACCATATTATTCTATATTAACCTCTTTAAGTGGATGTGGAATAATAGCATCTTTACCAGTTAATTTTAGTAATATAGCTTTAGTAGGTAATTTATGTACAGTTTTAAATTTACTAGATCTAGTAAGTATAAAAAATTACAAACCTATAAGTTTAAAAAGACTTGAAAGTATAATATAAACTCTATATAAATCAGTAATAAAAAAACTAGCCCAAAAAACATTTTTAATAAAACGTCATAGTTTCTATTAAAATGTTTTTAACGAATAAAAAATCACTAATACATCTCGATTTTTATGGGTTTAAAACATATAGTAAATTAATTTCATACCTTAACATATTTTCTGAATATGTAAAATATACTTTTAATCAAATTTCTACATACAGTAGATCAAAACTTCATGTTATTAAAACTTATATTAAAAGGTATGAAACCATAAATTTAAATAATTATTTAAATAATAACAATATTTTTAATACTTTATTAACAAGTATACAATTAACAACCAACACAACTAAAACACACACACACAAGTATACTAAAAATTTATTTTTTCATTTAATATACTTAAATATTTTATATAAATTGAATATTATAAATATATTTAATAATAAACAATATTTAACATATATTTTTAAAGTATTAAATACTAAAGCTATTACAATAGTTAATAAAAATTCTTTTGTTGATATATCTAAAGATATATCTTACCTGGCCCATAACTGTAACAAAGAAATATTGAAAGAATTAAGCATAAAAAAAAACTTAATATATGTGCATACATATTTAAATAAAAATATTTTAAATATTATTAAATACGATTTATTTAAAACTATAAAAAAAAATAACATACGTTATATAGTTTATATTATAAACAATATATACAATGTAAATTTATATTTATACTCTTTTAGTGTTTTATATAACTTTATAACAACAAAACATTATAATAGTAAATGTAATACTTATACTAATTTATATGTTAAATCTATTAATAAAAATATTTTATACAATTTTATTAAATATTTTCTAACATTAAACAATGCTTCCAGCACTAATAACACAATTATTTATACTTTTTACAATATTATAAATAAATTTATATTTGGACAAGCATCATTAACTAAAAAAATAACTACACACTTATTAAATTTTAACTACACTAACACAGTAAAACCAATAGGAAGTTTTCTCTTATGCGGTCCTAGTGGTACAGGAAAAACAGAAATAGTTAAACTTGTTACAGACTATTTATATAAATCGTCTACTAATTTATTACAATTTGATATGAGTGAATATAAAGAGTCCCACTCTGTAGCTAAACTAATAGGTTCTCCTCCTGGGTATGTCGGTCACGAAGAAGGAGGAAACCTTATAAACAAAGTTAACTCTGTAAATAGCCCGGTTATACTGTTTGATGAAATTGAAAAAGCCGATAAACATATTTTTTCTATCTTTTTACAAATTTTAGATGAAGGTATACTTACAGATTCAAAAGGTAATTCTTGCAAATTCAATAAGTCTTTAATATTTTTTACTAGTAATTTAGGTAGTAAATTATTTACTAGTTTAAATAAAAACGAACAGTTCAGTACAAAATATTATGATAAAGTTAGAAAAGACATTAACGCTAATTTTAAATTAGAATTTATAAATAGACTTAACGATATATTAATATTTAATCCTTTATCTTCTATTTGTTTATATAATATTTTTGATAAGCATATATATAATGAGGGGTATAACCAAAATATTATGGCGTCTACGGCTGTTAAATCTATGTTATCGTATTTATCTTATTCTCCTGCTCGTGGATCAAGATTTTTTGTAAACAATATAAATAAGATAATTAATAATTTAAATTTAATAAAAAAAAATAAATTATTTACTAACACTAATAATTTTATTAAATATATTCTTTTAAAATAAAAATGAACATATTAACTAATTTTATATTTAAATCTTATTTATATTATATATATTTAATAACTAATAAATATATGGACGTTAATGTGTACAAAAAGTTTATATCCATGTCCACTTACACTACAAATTGTTATTTTATTAATACAGACGGAATTATAGACCTTTTACATAGTTTAAATAAAAACACTGTTTATATGGTTCATAATTTAGTTATTAAATTTATCGAACATATAAACACTGCTAACACAGTTAAAACTAATAATTTACTTAAATCTGTTTTTTATAAATTTAATGAAGTTTTTAGTACAGAACTTATTAGTATAAACATTGTTAAAATATTTGATAAAATTATACTTATATTTAATACGTATAGTGATTTTGTAAAAACTTTAGAAAACACTAATAAATTTACTAACTTTATAAATTCTTGTGAATACGATAATATAGTTATATTTATTAAAGAAATAAATTCAAATTACAAAAATTCTTTAAATACTGTATTTAAAAAATATAATTTATCTTATAATGTGAGTATAGAAGACTATATTGTGTACCCAGTTAATAATGTTCAAAAAACTCAATTAAAAAATTTTAAAATAAAAAAATTTTTAAATTTTTATTTGTACAATAATTTAACAATAAATATAACTGATACTTATATAAAATCTTTATTACCGTACATACAAAAAATAAATTTAACATATAAAAAAAAAGATTTACATAGTGTACACAATTACTTAAATATATATTTAAAAAACAATATAAATTTAATAGAACCTGTCTTAAAAAGCATTAATAAAGCTTTTTATAGATCTAACACAAGTAAACCTTTAAATAATTTTTTATTTTGCGGTCCTAGCGGTTCTGGTAAAACTGAATTAGCTAAAATTTTAACTTATAGTATATTTAAATCTTTAAAATATTTAATTAAACTTAATATGAGCGAATATATGGAAGCTCATTCTATTTCAAAAATATTAGGGGCCCCACCAGGATACGTAGGATATAACGAAGGTAACGATTTTATAAATAAAGTAAAATCTTTAAATAAATCAGTTATTTTATTTGATGAAATTGAAAAAGCTCATAAGTCTATAAACGATTTAATGCTTCAAATATTAGAAGAAGGTAAATTAACTTTAGCTAATGGAGATGTTCTAACATTTAATAATTCTTTTATAATTTTTACAAGTAATTTAGGATGCGATAATACTCTTACTTTTAAAGACTGCAATATTTATAAACAAACTATTTTTAAATCTATTAAAAATTTTTTCAAACCAGAATTTTTAAGTAGAATAAATAATACACTAATATTTGATCCTGTTAGTGTGGGCATGTGTTTTAATATATTAGACACTATTCTTATTAAGCTTAATATTAATAAAGGTTATTATTTTTATAATATTAATAACAAACTAAAAGAAGAGTTTATAAAATATTCGTATAATATTTTATATGGTTTAAGGCCTCTTTATAAAATAAACGAATTATTGTCTGTTAAAATATCTGAACACAATAATAGGTTTCCTAATATAATCCCTACATATATGCCAGGGTCTAGCTTATTAGAAAGTTTAAATATTATAAATTTTAAATATTTCTATAATTCTTATAATTATAATTTTTAAACAATCAAAATGAAATTTATGAAATAAATAAAGTAAATAATTTAAACATAACAAAAACTAACATAAAAATAGGACACACAAATTCTAACTTAAAAATTTATTTAAATAATAAAAATATATTAAATAGGTTTTTAAAATTAACAATAAAATTATCTAAACACTCTTATGTTAATTTATTATGTACTAAATATTATAACATCTTATAATGAATATATGTAAGCTATATTTTAAAACCCCATTAACAAATTCTAAATCTATAACTAAAAATTTATTTTCGGGTGTTAAAAAACATAAAATAAGATTTTTTAACATAAGTAATATGTATTATAAAAAAATTTATAAAACAATTAAAATTTTTTGTAGCGTATTATTGGATTATGATCAATATAGTTTTAATGTTATGCAAATCAAAACTGTTTTATTTCATAAGCAAAGTAAAGAATATGTTATTATAAGAGAGTATTTAAACACAAATAACGTTGTGTATTTTTTTTATAAATAAATTTAACACTAATGAATATTAATTTTGACAACTACATAAACAAATTTGTAGAAACAAAAAACACAAAACGTATTATATTTAAAAAAACTTTATCACATGTTGTAAAAAAACATAAAAACTCTATAAGGACACATATAAAATATTTAAGATTATTACATTTATTTTAAAAAGTTTTATAAAGCATATATTCAATTTAATTTAAGATTATTACATCTATTTTAAAAATTTTATAAACATATAATCAGTTTAAAAATTTAAATGTTTAATATTAAAAATTATAGTTCAATTTATAAAACATATATAAATTATATGTTACATAATTTGTACACTTTATTTTTTGATATTGTAAAATATAATTATAAAAGTAAGCGTGAAAACCGTAATACAGCAGTAAAACATATTAAAATTTATTTTGACTTATTGTCTGTAAAATCTATAGATAAAATAAGTTATAACAGCGATTATCTTTTATCCTCTAGTACATCTTATTATTCACTAACAGTTCCTATAAAATTTATATTTAATAATCATTCTAAATCGGTAAATTTTAGATATAATATTTTAAATATACCAAAAATAGATACAACTGGTAACATATTTATAAATGGGTTTAATAGGACACCAGTCCTACATCTTAAATCTATTATAAAACATATATCTGTTATTGGTAAAAAAAAGAGACAACAAACTTATTTAATACATTTAAAAGGTTTTAATTATTTATATATAACTATAAAAAATAACAAATATGTTTATATAAGTGTAAATGATAAAAGATCTGTAGCTTTAACTTATAATTCCGATAACAATGTTTTACATAAAAATTTTATTAAGTTAAATATTTATGAATTCTTAAATAACGTTAAAGTTAATTATAGTAACACAGATTACATTTATTCTATATACAGTACTTTATGTTCAGTATATTGTTACAGTTCTTTTAATATAAGTTTATTAAATATTATTAATAAGTTTATTAATATTAAATATAAAAAAAATTATTTAGTAAATTCTGATAGTTTTGTTAATAAAAGTGTTAATAATATAACTAATAATATGTTTAATTTAATTAAACAATCATTTGCCGCATATGCATTTTTAGAATACTGTGACCCGGAATCTAAAAGCAAAAACAGTTATTATAGTATTAGTTTATTTAGAGAAAATTTTTTATTAAATCCTTCTTTACACTATACAAATCAATTAAATTTATTATCATATTTACATAATAAATTTAAATTAAATATCTTCGGCCACTCAAACACTACAAACAGTACATTTACTGTTCCTAAATATTTAAGAAAGACACAGTATTTTTATTTAAATTTTATAAATATACTTTACACTATAGACGGAGAAAAATGTGGTATACTTTCTACAGCTACAACAAACACTTTAGAAAAAAATACTCAATTAAAAACGTCTATTATAAATAAAAAAAAATTTAATAATAATATTTATTTAGATTTAAAATCAAAAAATCTATATAAAACCGTTACTAATAGTTATAATATAGTAAAAAAATCATTAAATTTTAAAATTACACATATAGAAGTTATAGAAAACGGAGAATTTAAACTTATTAAATTAAAAAAAAATAAATCTAATGTAAATTTTAGTTTTTATAATATTTTTAATATTACTGAATTGCTTATACCATTTTTATTAAATAACGATATATGTAGAAGTTTAATGGGTTCTAAAATGCAAACACAAGCAACACCTATTATTTACTCCCAAGTACCTTATGTTTACACAAAATATAATAAAATAACAAACACTTTAATAAACAAATGTATAGTGTCGTTTACAGAAGGTATAATAGTAACCTCTACAAACTATAAAATAACTATACTGGACAACAATAATAGATATATAAATTATTATCTATCTCCTTATAACGTTCATGATTATAACTCTTATACACGTTATAAACCTATAGTATGGGAGGGAGAAAAATCTAATATAGGTGCTGTTTTAGCTGTTCCTTCAGATATTTCTAATTCTGAATTTACGTTAGGGTTTAATAATTTAGTTAATTACGGGTTCTATTACGGGTATGAACATGAGGACGCCATAGTGTTAAATAAACAAATTGTGTACAAAAACATATTAGCTTCTTTAGAGTTTAATATTGATGATATAAATTTAACATCAGACAAAAATAACTATTTAGAGATATTAACAATAAAAAAATCGGAAACAGAACAAAAAGTGCATAAAACATTTTTTAGGCTGTTTCCTAAATTACAAAAACAAAAACAAGACTCCCTTAACAATTTATTCAGAAGAAAACGTTTAAAAAAAATTAAACATAAAATAACTATAACTTCTAAATGTATATATTCAAGTACTAGTTATTTACAAAAATTATTAAAATGCGAATATTTATTTTGTCCTAATTATGTAAAAATAGGTAACATAATTATTTATGCTAATGTTAAATTATTTTTAGTACATATAAATAATATTAATGTAGGAGATAAATTATGTGGAAAACACGGTAATAAAGGTACTATATCCAAAATTATAGAAACGTCAGATGTTCCTTATACTTCTACAGATAGAACTTCAAATATAATAACAAGCCCTATCGGTGCCGCTTCTAGAATGAATGTAGGTCAATTTTTAGAGGGATACGTAGGTAATATAAGTTATAATGATAATATACGAGTAAAGGCGCCTATAAACTTAGCAAGCTCAGATTTATATTCTTACTTGTATATCAAATCAATTTGTAATTATTTAAACAATAAATATATAATTAATAAATCCAATCAATATGCAGTGTCTGTGTTCAGAGATTTCAAAACTGGATATAAATTAAAAAATTTTACTCATCATGTATGTTTATATTTTTTTAAATTAATGCATACTTCAAAAAGTAAATTTAAATATAGAGCAACATTCTTACCTAGTTTAGTACAAAAAATCTACAACGATAGTTCTGAACAAAAATTTGGTGAAATGGAAGTATGGTCTCTAGAGGCCCATGGTGCTGCTTATAATCTTAGAGAACTTTCTTTAATTAAAACAGATGTAAAGTTTTTTCATCAAAATATTGATAAACAAACTTTAATTTCTAAAACATTTACACACTTAATAATGGAGCTTAGTGCTATTCTTGTAAGTGTAAAATACAATAATTATTTAATATAAAAAAATGCAACAATGTGGTTATATAAAATTATCATTTTCAAATAATTTAGATATTGCAGAAAAACTTATTAGATTTGAAGAAAACGAATACACTTTTAGTTTAGTTTATACTTCTTCTCCATATTTACATAAAAGAATAAGATATAGACCAGGAGGTATGTTATGTGAAGCTGTATTTGGGTACAGGTTTATCTGCAAACAATCGAAATGTAAAAAATTATTTTTTAACGAAAACAGAATAAGCAACACATCTTGTTATTACTGTGGGCATATAATGAAATTTAATAAAAATAGAGAAAATAGGTATGGTGCCATATTTTTAAATTTTCCCATTTGTAACCCTCTATGTATTCAAAAATTATCAGATTTATCTGAGCTATTTAAACAGTTTACCAACTTTAAAAAAAATAATATATATTATGGTACTCATGATCTGGCACTTAATGACGGGACACAAAATAAAGAAATTTATATAGGTAATTCTTGTGCTGTTTTTAAAGTATTTTCTAGTTTTATAAATTTTGTACATTTTTTTTGTAGTTCAATAAGTGTTTTCCAAAAAACACATTACGAAAAAAAAATTTCTAATAAAAAGTTTTTAGAAAATATAAAAACTATAAAAGACGTTAATAGCCCCACATTTAAAGAATTATTTTTATTACTTATGCCGGTGTTGCCTATAAATTTAAGAGAAAATTTAGGAAAAGTAAACGGAAAACAAATAGACTCTAAATTTAATTATTTATACAGATTTGTATTAGATTTAAATAATAAAATTTTAAACAAAGACTATAATTTTAATTATAATGTTAAATATGTTTGTTTATTATTTTTCTTAATCAAAATAATTATTACATACGCTCTATTATTAGATGTTTATCCAGATAATTCTAATATATATGTAAGATTACAGGGTAAATACGGTATATTTAGACAAAAATTACTTGGATTTAGAGTAGATTACTCTGGTAGAACCGTTATAGTTCCTGGTTCAGATTTACCAATTACTAATGTTGGACTACCTATAAGTATGATACACAAACATAATCAACCTAGTGTTTCATTTGATATAGACAAAAATCTACGTGTATACGCTAGAAAGTTTAAAACTAAAAAATTACAACAATATATAGGACAAACAAAACCTAAAGCTGAACAAAAATTTTACGATATGTGCCTATTTATAAGCAAAATGTTTAATAATATTAATGATAATTCAGTTATAGTTAATAGAGCCCCAACTCTACATAAAATGAATACTCAAGCTTTTAACACAGTATTATCAGAGGGGAGAGCAATAAAATTTACACCTATTTGCTGCACAGGATATAACGCAGATTTTGACGGGGATCAGATGGGTATTTTTTCTATTTTATTTGATTCTGTGGTTAATGAAGCTCAATTACTGTCTAGGCCTATGGTCAATTTATACTCTCCTACTAATAAAAAAAATATGTTTAACGCTACTCAGGGAGTTCTTTTAGGTAACTATATTATAACTGTTTATAATTATTTAAATATGGGCCTTACAACAGTTATAGGAAATTTAACAACTTTAATAGAATTAAATATTAATACTTTTTATATAAATAGCCCATTAACTTTAAGACATAATAAATATTTTTATAAAACTACTATAGGTAGACACTTATTAAAAGTGAATTTTAATTCACATTTTAACACTAACAAAGATAAATAAACCATGATTAAAAAAAAGACTAAAACTTTTAAATTATTATCTATTATAGAAATATCTTATTTAGAAAAACATTTACAGAATATGTTAAATGTTTGTTTTGAATATATTTCAAATTTTTCTTTCAACTATAATTTAAATACTTTCAAATCCGTACCTTTTTCTAACTCAAATATTTCTGTAAATAATTTAACTAATTTGACTTATTTAATAAATTTATATTTTGAAAAAGACAATTTTATATCTACATTATTTAGTTTTACTAACCTAAAAGCTAAATTAACATTAAATCAATTATTTCAAATTTTAATTATTAAAGGTACATCAAGTATTTCTGGTTCTAACTTTTACTTGTTAAGTAATCTATATTATGGTCTAAGTTTAAAAGACCTTATTTATTCTTCTTTTTCAGCTAGAAACAGTATAATAGACAGCAGCCTTAATACAGCTGAATCTGGATACCTTACAAGAAAACTAATAGAAATTTTAAGAGAAGTTTATATTAAAAATAACAGCTGTAAAACTTCATATTTATGTTATATGTTACCAGGTAACAAACGTATAAATATACCTTTTTTATGTCTAAACAATAAATCTATTTGTTTGAAATGTATGTATATAGATTATAAATTTATTGCTCTTTCTGGTTATTGCAAGGGTACAATAAGTGCTCAAGCTTTAGGTGAGCCTAGTACTCAAATGTTATTGAGGACATTTCATTTAGGTGATAAAACAGCATTAAACAATTTAACTGTATGCGGAGTATCACAAAATACGACAAATCAATCATTGTTTACAATTAAAAACAACAGCTATTATACATATATTTCATTAAATATATACTCATATTATTGTAAAGAGGTATTTAATAAATTATATTTATATAAAACTAATATATGCACCATACTAATTGATAAATATACTTCATTTAAATTTGTAAATTGTATAAAAATTTTAACTAATGCGTGGGCTATACTTACTGTAAACAAATGTGTAAAACATTTATATAAAACAACAAACTTATATTCAGTAAAACTAAAAAAATATTTTATAATATAAAAACCGTACTTTATAATGTCTTTTATACACAATCATGTAAAATATAAAACTTTAGAAAAAAATATAAAAGTAAATTATAATTTAATAAACAAATTAAATTTAAACTTTACTAAATATGTTAATAATAATTTTATGTGTTATTTTGTTAAAAATTTAAAACACACTAAATTACCAACATATAAAACAAAAGATACTAATTTAACAAAAATTAATAAGTTATTTGAAGGAAGATATCCTGAAACTGTGTTAAATATAGGACTATACACATATATTAACATTGTAAACAAAACATATATAACACATAACAATTTTACTGTATACAATATAATACCTGTAAGTGTAACTAATATCAAATCTTCATATTATGTAAACTCATTAGCGTTAAGTAGTGGGTTAATATCATTTCCTTTAAGTGTTAATGATGTATTAAATATAAATAATTATATATACTATATTTACAAATATATATATATTAAAAATACAAATAGTTATAAATCAACCTTATCGGCACTATTTTATTATTTTATAGGTTTATTTTTATCTATACTTTCGTTATATGCTTATAATAAGATAAAAATTTTATATTCTAATCTCATAATAGTAGTGTCTAAATTATCTAATTTTATAATTATAAATAAGTTACATAAATATACACTTAAATATACTAAATTAGAAAATTTAAAAATAATCAATATAATAAATAACTCTTTAAAAATGTCCAATTATTTAGATTTATTTGAATATAAACCATATTTAATAGGACTTACAAAATATACGATGTGTACTGCAGGTGTTTTAGCAAAATTAAGTTTTCAAGAAACATTAAGAACACTACAAACTGTTTTACTAAAAACTAAAATAGATTGGTGTGTTGATATTAAGTCTAACTTAATTACTTCTAATTTTATACCGGTAGGTTCCGGATGGTACAGATACTTTACAAATTAAAATACAATGTTTTTAAATTTCAATTTATTATTAAAAAATTATATACATATAAGCAATATACGTAAATTACATAAGCCAACATATAAATTATATAAAATAGTAAATAATTGTTATATAATTAATTTAGTAAATATAATTGCAAATTTATATAAACTTTATAAAATACTATTTTTATTAAGTAAAAAAAAATTTTATATAACAGTAGTTAATACTGTAAAACTTCCTAACCTTAAATTTATATATTATTTTACAAAATTTACAAATAGTAACTGTTTAAGCACAAAATGGATAAATGGAACTTTAACTAATTATACTATAATGCAAAATATTATTATAGCTAATTCATTTATAGCTAAAGTGTGTGCTACACAAGCAAAAAAACCTCTATCTAAAAAACTTAAAATGTTACAATCTAAATATAATTTTGCTAAATATTTAAAAAACATCAAGTTATCTAAATTTATGTTCTTATTAAATTTAGATTCGAACATACCTGCTATAAATGAATGTTTATCTAAAAATAAATTTATAATGGGGGTATGTGATTTAAATTTTAATACGATGTTAGCAGATTTAAATATTCATGGAAATAATATAAATCATAAATCGTTAAATTTTTTCATAAAATTTCTTATAACTCCTATTATTAAAGGTAGTTATATTAACTTATACAATAAACGTTAAAACAATATTGTTAATAATATAATGTGGAAGCTTACATTCCCCATCAACGGATTTATAGTTTAAAGGTTTAAAACAAAAATTTTCTAAATTTTTAATATAAGTTAAAATCTTATTAAATTCATTTATTAAAAGATGTTGCTATTAAACATATACATAACCCATAATTATGTATCTGTTTTAACAATATTTTTAAAAAAAATTTGTAAAATATGCATTTAACTAAATTAGTTTAGGTGTATTATTTAAATATTTGTAAATCCGAAAACTTATACATATATATATATAATATATAATTTAAATTTATAATTTAAAATTATAAATATATTTTTAAAAATAATATGTAATTATGTATCTGTTTTACCAATATTTTTAAAAAAAATTTGTAAAATATGCACTTAACTAAATTAGTTTAGGTGTATTATTTAAATATTTGTAAATCCGAAAACTTATACATATATATATATAATATATAATTTAAATTTATAATTTAAAATTATAAATATATTTTTACAAATAATATGTAATTATGTATCTGTTTTAACAATATTTTTAAAAAAAATTTGTAAAATATGCATTTAACTAAATTAGTTTAGGTGTATTATTTAAATATTTGTAAATCCGAAAACTTATACATATATATATATAATATATAATTTAAATTTATAATTTAAAATTATAAATATATTTTTACAAATAATATGTAATTATGTATCTGTTTTAACAATATTTTTAAAAAAAATTTGTAAAATATGCATTTAACTAAATTAGTTTAGGTGTATTATTTAAATATTTGTAAATCCGAAAACTTATACATATATATATATAATATATAATTTAAATTTATAATTTAAAATTATAAATATATTTTTACAAATAATATGTAATTATGTATCTGTTTTAACAATATTTTTAAAAAAAATTTGTAAAATATGCATTTAACTAAATTAGTTTAGGTGTATTATTTAAATATTTGTAAATCCG